AAAAAAAAAATAGAATGTTTAGAATGTTTATAAATATAAGATAAGGGATTCTCTGCTTGACCCTTTCCCCAAAGCCAAAACAAAGGAATAATCCATTTTTTTTTTATAATGAGATAAAAATGAATCCAAAATCCATAATGAATGTTTTATATGTTTTATAGTTAATATATAAAAACTATCAAATATATTCTAATTCTAAAAAAAAAATAAGAAAAAAAGCGCCTTCTTTTATTCGAAACGTCTCGTGATCCTCAACCAATTGTGTGCTTCAATATAATTACCAGGAGTAAGTGCTATAGCCTGTTTCCAATACTGAGCAGCTTGATCAAACCAAACTTCCGCGATTTCAGAATCACCCTGTCGAATGGCCTGTTCTCCCCGGTCGGACTAGGTAGATTAATTCCTTCCCTTAGAACCGTACTTGAGGGTTTCCTACCTCATACGGCTCATCAACTCTTTTGGTGTCCCGTTACTATATCCATTAGCTATTGAACGTAACTTATCGTGGATCTATTCCCATTTTTGGGGTTAACCGCAGAGGTGTATTACATAAGTTTTAAACTGAAATTTGGATTCAATTTGCATTACAAATCGGTTTTCTGTGTTTTATTTCGTTTTAGCTTTTTTCCCACCTTCCGAAGACGAAATTCCCCCTATTGTTAGAATTTTCCGAAAGGTAACTATCTCGGTTTCGTATAGAAATTGCTATAGAATCTTTGAAAAAGACTTTCCTTACTAAGAAAGAAAGGACTTACTATCTTTGGGATCTGATCCTACACCGCTGCTCTTTAGTGGATCGACTCTATTACATAAGTCAATTCCTAATTTTTATCTCATTATACATTATATGAGAATATGAGATAAAAACGCAGTTAGTATTGTTGCGGTTCTAAACCTCGCGAATTGATCTTTACGGCGCTTCCTCTATGAATTAGATCCTTTTTTTATCCATAGACAAAGTAGCTAGGTATATCTATTTCTTCATATTTAAATTTCAGTGAAATTTTTTTTCTTTACTACAGCTGATAAAAATCGTTAGTTTAGACGATACGTATGTAGAAAGCCCCTTTTTTCTTTTTTCCTTCTATTTCTATAGTGAAGATAGTCGCACGTAATGACAGATCACGGCCATATTGTTAAAAGCTTGTGGTAAGAATGGATTTCGTTCTAGTGCTCGAAAATAATATTCCAAAGCTTTCGTATGTTCTCCATTACTTGTATGAATAAGACCTATATTATAGAGTATATAACTTCGATCGTAGGGATCAATTTCTAGTCGCATAGCTTCATAATAATTCTGTAAAGCTTCCGCATAATTTCCTTCGGATTGAGCCGACATCCGTTACGGTCGCCATTCAATTAAAAGAATCTCCGTTCCAGAACCGTACGCGAGACTTGCATCTCATACGGCTCCTCCCTTATGTGCATAAGGAGAATAATACATGAAATCCAAAACTCTAATAATATTCTCATTATGGACTAAGCGGGGCTAGTGTTTTTACAAAAAATCTCTAGCCAACCTTCCTGCAAGAGATCTTTTCTCCACACTTGGGACTAGATTAGATATAAAAAAGAACTCCAACAATTTCTTTGTTTTCAACGCCTCCTAATTTCCCGGAATTAGTCACTTCAACAGCCTTCGATGGTTATATTGATATCCAAAGTACAAACGAGATGGATGTTTGTTGCCCCAACCATTCTTTTAGCCCCGAACCTAATTCTAATTACAATAAGGAAAGGGGTCATTTCTACCAAGGTTTTCGTGTTGTTGATTCCTAAGTGTAGCGCTTCTTCCCTTATGCTGTCCATCGGTACTCGTGGAGTAGGATTTCCCGAACCTCTAGGTATAACCTTTCGCTCAATACTAGAATCAAAAATTGAAACATAGTATCTGAGGTTGCATTAATCGAGGATACACGACAGAAGGAATTGTTCTATTTCTAAATTTCACCTTCAACAAGCGTAGATTTTTTTTATTTCGCGTACGAACTAGTACGAACTAGAGAAATGAAAAAAAAAAAACGAATCAAATCACACCATCTCTGTAATAGGTAAATGCCTCCTTTTCTCCTGAAGTTGTCGGAATTATTTTCAATAAGATATTGGCTACAATTGAAAATGTTTTATCAATAAAATTTCCATTTATCCGCGATCTAGGCATAGCTAGCAATCCATTCTCGAAGTCTTCTCATCCCCTCCGTGGGAAAATGATCCCACGAAAAAAATAACTGTACAGTACTAAATAACATAAAATATAATTTATAATTATTTTTTTAATTTTAATAATATTTTATTTTATATTTTAATAATTAAAATAATTAATAAATAAATAATAAAAAAAAAAAAAAAATATTATGGGTCTTGTTTTCTATTACAATTAATCCTTTTTGACTTGACAGGAATCGATAAGAAATATTTGAACCAGATTCCATTTCATCCTAATCTAGTAGTATACCAATAAAGCGAACTATTCATATTTCAGTGAAGTTACAGATTCGAG